CCCGAAAAAGAAATGGATTTTGCGTTTGATCTTTTCGACGAGAGAAAGACATAAAAATAAGAAACAATATACAATCGATTTTTTAGCACTTAACACACCTAGGGATTTCATTATTCAAAGGGGATTCTTTCGCAGAGAAGAGAGATATCCTTACTGATTTTTGAGTAGAATACGATTGTGAAGTATATAATAGAAATACACGAAGGGTTGTATTTAGTAAACATGTATGCAGGTATTAATATCCGTCTTTTCTTTTATTGTGTTGTTTCTTGTATTGGCGTGCCTTTTGTGGCAGCGCGGGTCGCGCTCTATTATCTATTAAATATTAAAATTAAAAGAAAATCGAAATTTTCTATTCAATTAAAAATGCAAATATGCTAATTTTATGAGAATTACTGATAGGCTATAGGCAAGATAAAAATAATAAATACCTGTGTAACAATTTCTGCTCTGGGGTTTACATAGACTCATAATTGTTGTTATAATGGAAATTGCGAAGAATACTGACGTATCAATTTGTATTTTCTCATGTCATTAGTAAAAGAAAATCCAATTTGGAGATTCAAATCGTTCATGAATTCGCAGTCAGCAGGCAATAGTTAACGGTTCCAATTTGTCATAAATTTAGACTTTTGCGAATGAAAACCCACATTTGATTTGTAAATAGTCAATAGAAAGTGAGAGAAGTTGGCTATTTTGATATGGGCGGATCCAATCCAATCAAAAGGCAGGAAGGATTTCTTTTAGAATTAGGAAAGAAAAAGAAAAGGGTTAGAAGTTAAGAAAAACGGACCTCAAGGTGCAAATCCAATAAAAGAAAGTTCCGTACTGCGTCATAGATTTTCTATCATTTTGGCGGCATGGCCGAGTGGTAAGGCGGGGGACTGCAAATCCTTTTTCCCCAGTTCAAATCCGGGTGTCGCCTGATCAACAAAACAAAAGACCCCAAATATCTTCTTCTGTTCTGTTGATATAACTCGCCGAGGTATTTCCCAGCAGAAGCGATTTGTTTGATTCGAAGCATCCGGCTGGGGGGGGGGGATTGCTGTAAATCTTCGTATCTAGGATTTCAGGAAATATTCTAGAAATATTCTAATGGTAGACGGGTTATCAAGACTTCGAGATTCCACTAATCACTAATCGCGGTACTACTAATTTAGTGCCGAATGGCTGGACCTTGGATTAGATTGGAGAGCCCGGATAGGAAATAAAATTCGATTCCAATAGTGGTGGGGGGGCCAGAAGATACTTTATATACCACATATACGACGGACTCCCAAAAACTTCTCAGTCCACAGGTATCCAATCAATATTCGGTTGGATGGATAATTCACTTTGAATTTAAATTCTAGTAAAGGACAAAAGAAAAAAAGAAACAATTTCTTTTCGGCAACCCCTAATCAAGAATATACTTCTACTGCCTCCCTATTCTTTCACAGAGAAAAATGGAAAGGGTACAAATTCTATCAATATCAAATGGGATTTTAGATAAGGATTATCCGCATTTTTTACTTATTTACTTTTACTTATGAGGATCAACAAAACTTATTATTCCTATGCGTTCCGTTAGGAGCATTCCCCCGAGATGTTACTATGTATTTTGCTTAGGTTTGATCTTTCCTGATTGGAAATCATCATATAGGAATTAGGAATTTGTTTTTAAATAAAAAAGGTGGATTTTGTGAATTGGTTTATCAATAGTGTTCCATCAGAATCCCCTTTTGACTCTGCGCCCCCGATTCCACTATACTATTATTAGTTATTAGTGAGAAATGATGGAATAACTCCTTCATAGTTATAGAAATAAGGGAACATAATTCACATGGATATAGTAAGTCTCGCTTGGGCTGCTTTAATGGTAGTCTTTACATTTTCCCTTTCGCTCGTAGTGTGGGGAAGAAGTGGACTCTAGAGGTATTACTAATTGAGTTGGGGAATCAAACAGTATCGCCTGTTTTCTAGATCGTTCTGCAACGCCTTTTGAACTAGTTCAAATGAAAAAAAAAAGATCTTCATTTCGAATTCCATTGGATTCGGATGAAGTAATGTATTCTATGAACCATACTCTTCAATTAAAGAGATATTTCTCCTCTCTTTGGATTTCGAAAGGAATCTAAATGATAGGAAATTTAGTCCAATCCAGTTTTTCCTAAATTTTTGATTTCAATCGAGGAGCTCTTACCAGGCTTCTACATGGATACTAAGAAAGACCCGACCTTTTTATTATTAGTTGATTTGTTTCCCTGTTTACTGTTCCAAGAATTGAAAGAAGAAGTAGTTTTCTTAAATGTATATGCACTTTATACGAGAAGGTGTATAAACATAGCGGTTGCCTAACGAGATAATATAGATAGGAGGATCTTCCCTCAGGCGAGTTGCATATCGCACATTTACCGACTGCTTTCAAATTTTAGCAATTTTATTTTTGCTTTATCGACTCACATTTCATATCATGGTTCCAGGCGTTAACTTAAGGTTTACTCTTCCTTTTCGAACTCCGAGAAGTGCCCATGAAACTCCTGTTGATGGTTCAATCAATTAGTTCTTCGGAAGGTTTACTAATAAGTTTTTTTATTAATAGAAATCCCTATTGTTTTTTCCTTTATTGATTTATATCTTTTGATAGATTGTATGGAACATCAGAAAAAAAAATAGTAACTAGTAATTAGAACCCTAAGACATAAGAATAAGAGTCAAACTATTACTTCGGATTGATCGAAACAAATACAAATAGTTGTAGCAAATAAATAGAATTGGGTGCTATGTCAATTCCATATATGGAATTGAGATCCACATACATATATAATACATACATAGATAATATTGTATTGTATATTAAGATAAATATTGTATTTGTTATTGTATTTGGATATTAAGATATATAATATTGTATATTAATTGTATATTAAGCTAGATTTAGCCTCTACCTTTATTCTAGATTCTAGAGTACAACCTTATACACTACAATAATACCAATAGATCATATGGTCGAAAGATTCATCTATTTCTTTCTACCATACGATCTATCTATTGCGGATTATAGTCCGCTTATTTCATTTAAGTTTCATTTAAGACGCAAAAATTGGAATCCTTTTCATTTTATTTCGTCAATTTTTTTTGATAAGAACTCAGAAGTAAAGTTTAATTCAAATTTAAAATTAATTAATCATTCATTAATTAATTATTTTGACTGATTGTTTTTACGTAAATGATAAGTAGAAAGGCGGTAGGAACTAGAACGAATAGTGCAGTAGCAACAAATGCAAGAATATTTACTCCCATAAGAATATTTACTCCCATAATCAAATTTTTTTTTACTTCGCAATAACTCGGGATTTAGTCCCATAGCTTTCACTTGTAAATTCAATAAATGAATTCCCTCTTAATCTCGCTGGTTTTGAATCGGATGAATATCATGAATAACAATATCTGAGCTGTCAAATAAATTTGTCGTCGAAAATGGAATAGTATAACATAGGAAGTTTTTTTATCCATACCGAATCCCAGCTCGGATTCCGCACCCAATCCCAAATTCCTTTAGTCCTTTCTTTATTTAGCGCCTGTTTCCGTTCTTTTTTTTCTATAATCTACTCTTCTATAATCTACTCTATGTCCAATGATCTGATGAAGTATCATCAGATTGCCTTTCCGCTTCCATTAGTCACATAGTTACAAAGCAAACCAATAAAGAAACAAATTTATTATTCCATTTGTGTATGGGTGCCCCTCTCCAAAAAAAAAAAGAAGATAGTATTCTATTCGACAATGCTACGGATAATTGTATTAATCCGCCCATCCTCCTATCGCAAAGAAAAGAAAAAAGGGTCTTTTTTTTTTTGGGGGGGGTGCAATTCTGCCCCTGGCCCCCTTTCGAATTGATTGATGTATTTAGTGGATCCGCCGGGACTGACGGGGCTCGAACCCGCAGCTTCCGCCTTGACAGGGCGGTGCTCTGACCAATTGAACTACAATCCCAGAGAAATAAGGGATCTAGCAGGAATTTGGATTCTTTATCTCCGTATCGAGTATTTTTTTTTTGAGGGGTGCGGGGATTATACGTGGTAGATTGGCGAATTGTGGGGTCGAGCTGGATTTGAACCAGCGTAGACATATTGCCAACGAATTTACAGTCCGTCCCCATTAACCGCTCGGGCATCGACCCAGGGGGAATCGCTTGTAATGATAATGATCAACTTCCTTTCCTAGTCCCCTACCCCCAGGGGAAGTCGAATCCCCGCCGACTCCGTGAAAGAGAGATGTCCTGAACCGCTAGACGATGGGGGCTCACTTGTCTAACTGTCGTGATACTCTGATCATAGTATGAACATTTTAAATTGTCAATGTATGATTAGATCCGAGGAATCTTTCCGCTTTTCCTAATTGCAGATAACTTGTTGATTCGTCATTCATATTCATATTCATGAATCTCATTAGAATGGGAATTCTCTACTATATATCTATATATAAAATATCTATATATATATCTATATATAAATATAGAATAGAAATCTAGATATATACTAGATATATAAAAAAACTCTAAATCGAGTATCGAAATCTATACTTATTTCGTCTAATAGAAATATCAAAAAGTGTAAATAATACTAAAGTAACAAAGTCAAAGTATAGGGTTTTCGGGGAGTCGCTGGTCCAAAAAAAGGGGGGTTAAGCCCCACTTCTTTCGCTTTCATTCTTCCATTCATTGATTCATTCATTGTTAAGATGAGATATTCTTATCTCACAATAAAAGAAGGAAATTAACAAACAGTAAGCGTGATGAAAAAACTCTACCCCCTAAAAAAAATGCAAAGCATTTTCGAGAATTTCTTCATCACAGGATTTGATGAAATACCTTGAAATTTATGTCGAATTGGTAGGTGTACGTGTAAATGAACTTTATTCTGATGGAAATAAATTCATTCAATGAAAGAAAAGAAATTTGGTTCGGTCTTGAAAAAATTCATTACATTTTACCTTAGACTTGCTGGGTAAACCGATTT